TTCCTATGGATCCAACGAACAAAGTAAATAGGACCAATATAAGTAGAGGCAAAAGCATAGTATTGTCTGATTCATGGGGATACGTTGAAGTGTCTTTATTTTCAAAATAAATCCTACAGGAGCGTATCAGATTTCTTACATTTCCGTTCATTTTGTATATCTTCTTCGAAAAAAAGGAAACCTTTTCATTATTATTCATTGTTGATAAAAACAAATTTCTGTTAACTGGTTTGGTTCCTTCTTTCCCCCATATAGATATTGAATAGAACGAGCTATTTTGAGTGCCACTGTAATTTTGAAAATGAGCATGTAAATGACCATCAAAAGTAAGTAAATACATCCGAAACATATAAAATGCAGTTAACCCCGCCGAGAAATAAGCTATTATCGCGAAAATAGGTGAATACAACCAACTATCATTAAGAATTTCATCTTTAGACCAAAAACAAGCAAGAGGTGGAATTCCACAAAGAGAAAGTGTACCCAATAAAAAAGTATTTGTTGTAATTGGCACATATTTTGTTAAACCACCCATAAGAACCATGTTCTGACTTTTATCTGGAGAATATCCAACAATGGGTTCCATTGAATGAATAATTGATCCGGATCCTAAAAACAATAATGCTTTCGAATAGGCATGAGTGATCAAATGGAATAAAGCAGCTCGATAAGAGCCTATCCCTGGGGCTAACATAATATAACCCAATTGAGACATTGTAGAATAGGCTAAACTTCTCTTAATGTCTCTTTGAGCAAGAGCTAAAGTAGCTCCTAATAGTACCGTTATTACACCTATCAAAGAAATGAGATTCATTATGTAAGGTATGACTGTGAAAAGCGGAAGAAATCGAGCAACAAGAAAAATGCCTGCTGCTACCATAGTAGCAGCATGGATAAGAGCTGAAATAGGAGTAGGCCCCTCCATGGCATCAGGTAACCATACATGAAGGGGAAATTGTGCGGATTTAGCAACTGCACCGACGAATAATAGGGAGGCACACAGAGTAGCAAATAAAGAGTTGACCCCATTATTACGGATCAGGTTATTGAAGATTTCGAACAAATCTCGAAATTCGAAACTCCCTGTTATCCAATAAAAACCTAAGATTCCTAATAATAACCCAAAATCCCCTACACGATTAGTTACAAACGCTTTTTGACAAGCATTTGCGGCAGCCGGTCGTGTGAACCAAAAACCTATTAATAAATACGAACACATTCCCACTAGTTCCCAAAAAATATGAATTTGTATCAAATTGGAACTAGTAACTAATCCCAACATGGAAGTATTGGAAAAACTCATATAAGCAAAAAATCTCAAATATCCTTGATCATGAGACATATAATTGTCACTATAAATAAGAACCATGATTCCAACCGTAGTGATTAGTATTGACATAATAGAAGTAAGTGGATCGATCAAGTAGCCGAACTCTAAGGAAAAATCAGTATTGATGGTCCAAGACCATAGATGTTGATAGATAGAACTGCCATTTATCTGTTGAATAGACAGATCGGACGAAAAAACCATAACTATACTTAGCAATGAAACACTAGGAAAAGTCCACATACGACGCAGATTTTTTGTTGCGGTCGGAACAAGCAGAAGTCCCAACCCTATTGACATAGTAACTGGAAGTAGAGCGAAAGGTATGATCCATGCATATTGATATGTATGTTCCATAAGAAAATCAAACTTTCTTTTTTTATTCTTATTAATTGTTTCCCATTCACCAGCCCTTATTTCTTCCGGAAGGAGCAATAATCAAATAAAAAAAAAAAAAATCAAGATATACAAGATATAAAAGAACTCAAATATGATTTTTCATTCTTAATTATTCTGATTCTTTCCAAACTATTGAAAAAAAAAAAAAACAAAAAATTCAAATAATCAAGTTACTAGTTAAAAGCTACTACCTAGTTATTAACGAAGATATTTATTAAAATAAAAAATACGAGATTTTCAATTATTCTACTATATACATACGATACGGTGATTTCTATCCATATTTATATCAATATAGTAAGGAAAAAGAATGATACCCAAATTTCAAGTACTTTATTCTGATATGTATCGTAGGATCTGCCAATAACTCGATCCAATAAACCTAGTTTTTTTTTAGTTTCTTCGGAGTCATTAACTAAAACAAATTCTGGAATTGATTGGCTTCTAGTCCAATAAAACAAACTTATGTTTATGTGTTTATAAAAAATCCTAGAATACTTGTCACTTCGCATAGAACTAAAAAGAGAGATTACTCAAATTCCCTTTATTTTATCAAGTAATGTATTGTTTAACGGATTAACTACTTTAGATTTAATTTCAATTTAAATTATGTGGACTCTATCTCCGAGCTTGATCAATTAATAGAAAAAGGTTACATTCATTATTGGTTTCCTAAATTAGGAAAGGGCTCTTAAGCTTTTCGATTTATTAAAAATAACATTTATAATATATATATATATTATCTAAATAGACTGAGATATGAATTGGAACCTTTTTAATTCTTATCAATGGCATCCGATTCAACGGTAGTAGATCCCGCCCGTAGACATAGATTGAATAAAGATATGAAGCCCCCAATCAGTACAAATTATTCTTTCTTCGAACATTGGATGTAATGGAAATGTGAAAAAAAAAAAAATTCCCTTGAAAATTACATCGTTTTTTCTTTTTTCTTCTATTTCATTTCTTTTTTTATCCTTAATGATACCATATGCGATGCTGATCTATCTGTATCCATACTCTTCTATGTTATGAAGTAAGCATAAGTATCGGCTATGGAATAAAGATAGATAATGAATAGTTAATAGAAAGAACAATCTATTTTGAATTGAACAATAAATGTCTTTCACGTCCAACTATAAAAATGAGTGACCCTTTTATTTTGAAATGGCGGTTCCAAAGAAACGTACTTCTCTGTCAAAAAAGCATATTCGTAGAAATATTTGGAAAGGAAGGGGATATCAGGCCGCGGCAAAAGCTTTATCTTTAGCTAAATCTATTTCTACCGGGCATTCAAAAAGTTTTTTTGTGCGACAAACAAGTAATAAAGCCTTGGAATGATCTGAATCTGCATCAGCATGACTCGATGAATTGGATGATTAAATTTATAAGATGAAGAATTCACATTAACTAATGTTTTGAACTCATCAATATGAGATAGAACTAGCTGTTGTGGTATGTAGAATATGAAGTATTCTGTATACTAGGTTCTAAAAATGATTTCTTTTTTTGTTTGAAAAAAAAAAAGAAAGAAAAAGAAGTAGTTAGACACAAAATACAAGGTTTCACCTTTCATTGATTGGTTTTTATAATTCGCGAGATGGGGATTGTAACTTTCCCCATCGATTCATTTTTCACAATAACAAAACTCTTACCTTTTTTCTTAGGAAGGGATTGCCTTATTGGATTATGTATCTCCAATAGTTATACATCATTAAGATTTTTGGAAAATCTGAAACAAGTATGAACGAGGTTAGAGCCCCCTTTTTTGTTCCAAAGTAAGGCGGGGGTAAGATTCATAGTCAAAGTCAATGGATTATTGAAACTAATTGATTAAAATATACATTTTAAAACTTTGATTTGTAGCTCTCTGAATCACTACATATCTACAAGGACTCCCTCTTGTTTCGAACAGATAAAAAAAAAAAACAAAATAATAAAACTGCCAGGATCCCATTTAGATCGATATTTATGTACTAAATAATGAGTCAATCTTACGTTACGTAATCCAACCCCAATGGATCCTATCCCATGTTTGAGCTGGAGGATCGATCAATCGATATATCTAGATCCAATATCTAAATTATTTTATCTATTAATATTAGATTTCAAATCTATATATAAAGAGATCTTATCAGTTTAAATTTGATTTTCTAAGTTTTCTAAGTTAAAGTACATACAGTAGAATTCCGATAAAGATTGAAACTCTTTTGTTATACGATATGCCCGGTCCAATACCTAATGGGTTTGGTAAATCCTCACACAAATTATGTTCTGTATACAATGAAGATCCCAATCATTAATCCATCTTTGATACCAAACTATCCAAATTTTCATAGAAATCCTTTGGATGTAGTGATGAAGTTGTGATATATAAAAAATCTTGTTTTATTTTGTTCATTGAAAAATGAATCTTTTTCATTTCGGATCTATCAAATCAGATAAATGAGAAATGAATCGTCAAAAAATTAGAAAAAAATTCTTAGTTCTATACCTGGACTCAGGGCATAACCGTCTAGTTCCAACTATTCCAGAAGAACTTATAATACGGAAAAGCCCGCTGTTTAAAACGACCCCCTGCCACGATACTAAGGATTATTGAGCGTTTAAATATTTATTTGAACGGGTCTTTATTCATCGATTCTAACATTTCCTAAAATAGATTGCATTAAATGCCTCAATCTCGACGATTGAACATCATATGCACTATGATTATTTCGATGATGCCGCCATGGTGAAATTGGTAGACACGCTGCTCTTAGGAAGCAGTGCTAGAGCATCTCGGTTCGAGTCCGAGTGGCGGCATCCTCTAAAAAAGGCACAATAGATCCTATAATGAATTCAATTCCGGATTTCCATTCCGTAATTGGGGATACCCCCCTAAAAAAAATTATGATATTTTCCACTTTAGAACATATATTAACTCACATCTCTTTTTCTATCATTTCAATTGTTATTACGATTCATTTGATGACCTTATTAATCCATGAAACCGTAGTACTATTTGATTTGTCAGAAAAAGCCATGATGGCTACCTTTTTCTGTATAACAGGATTATTAGTTACTCGTTGGATTTATTCGAGACATTTGCCGTTAAGCGATTTATATGAATCTGTAATGTTTCTTTCATGGAGTTTCTCCATTATTCATATGTTTCCTAAAAGACGGAACCAGAAAAGTTATTTAAGCGCAATAACCGCGCCAAGTGCTATTTTTACCCAAGGCTTTGCCACTTCGGGTCTTTCAACCGAAATGCATCAATCTGCAATATTAGTACCTGCTCTACAATCCCAGTGGTTAATGATGCACGTAAGTATGATGTTATTGAGTTATGCAGCTCTTTTATGTGGATCGTTATTATCCGTAGCTCTTTTAGTCATTACATTTCGAAAAAACCTAGATATTCCTCGCAAAAGCAATCATTTATTAATTGGGTCATTTTCCTTTGTGAATGAAAAAAGAAGCGTTTTACAAAACACTTCTTTTCTTTCATTTAGAAATTATCACAGGTATCAATTAACTCAACAATTAGATCAGTGTAGTTATCGTGTCATTAGTCTAGGGTTTACTTTTTTAACCATAGGTATTCTTTCGGGAGCAGTATGGGCTAATGAGGCATGGGGGTCTTATTGGAATTGGGACCCCAAGGAAACTTGGGCATTTATTACTTGGACCATATTCGCGATTTATTTACACAGTAGAACAAATCAGAGCTTTCAGGGTGTGGATTCGGCAATTGTGGCTTCTATAGGATTTCTTATAATTTGGATATGCTATTTTGGGGTCAATCTATTAGGAATAGGACTACATAGTTATGGTTCATTCACATTAACAACTAATTGAAGAAAGGGCCTGAAGAATACATAGGAACATCGTCCCGTATATTATATAAAGAAGGTTTGTGCAAGTTTTTTCGAACCATTTGAATCAAGTAGTGATTCAAATGGTTCGAAAAAACTTTAGATGTATCTGATTATAATTCACTTCATTTTTTTTTCTTTCATTGAACGCTTTTAAAAATCACACAGTTCTTTTACATTAATGTAATGTCTTATTGATGAAAACTATTTATGAAAATAAATAGATAGAATAGCTTCTATCCTGTCAATTGATAGCGAGAGAACGAAATCAGGATAAATACCAATACCTATTACAGGTAGAAGGATACAGACCGAAACAAATAGTTCTCGTGGTCCAGAATCAAAAAAATAAGAGTTTGGAACGTTGAATAGCTTGTAGCCATAGAACATCCGACGTGACATAGATAATGAATAAATAGGAGTTAATATCATTCCAATTGCCATTACGAAAGTTATTAGTATTTTTGGCATTAAAAGATATTTCGGGCTAGTAATTATTCCAAAAAATACTACTGATTCCGCAACAAAACCACTCATTCCTGGCAATGCAAGAGAAGCCATCGAGAAGCTACTGAACATGGTAAATATTTTTGGCATTGGGATAGCTATTCCTCCCATTTCGTCGAGATAAACAAGACGTATTCTATCGTAGCTCGTTCCTGCCAAGAAAAAAAGTGCAGCACCAATAAATCCATGAGAGATTATTTGTAAAATGGCTCCATTGATTCCCGTATCGGTTATGGAACCAATTCCTATAAGTGTGAAACCCATATGAGATACGGAAGAATAGGCTATTCTCTTTTTTAAATTGCGTTGACCGAAAGAAGTTGAAGCTGCATAGATTATTTGAATCGCTCCTACTATCATCAACCAGGGAGAAAATATAGAATGAGCATGGGGTAATAATTCCATATTGATCCGAACCAATCCATACGCTCCCATTTTTAATAAGATTCCCGCTAGAAGCATACATGTACTGTAATGTGCTTCTCCATGGGTATCTGGTAACCATGTATGTAGGGGTATAATCGGCGATTTGACAGCATAAGCAATAAGGAAGCCAATATAGAATATTATTTCCAATCCCAAAGGATACGATTGATTAGCTAATGTTTCAAAATTTAATGTTGGCTCATTGGAGCCATATAAACCCATACCCGGAACTCCCATTAAGAGAAAAATAGAACCCCCCGCTGTGTACAAAATAAACTTTGTAGCTGAGTACAGACGTTTCTTCCCTCCCCATATGGATACAAGTAGGTAAACAGGAATTAATTCTAATTCCCACATGAGGAAAAAAAGTAAAAGGTCTCGAGAGGAAAATGATCCTATTTGACCACTATACATTGCTAACATCAGGAAATGGAACAATCGCGAATCTCTAGTAACTGGCCGAGCCGCTAAAGTAGCTAAAGTAGTGATGAATCCCGTCAGTAAAATGGGTCCTATGGAAAGTCCATCGATTCCCGGTCTCCAGTGAAAATCAAAAGTATTTATCCATTTATAAGCCTCTTCTAATTGGATTAATGGATCGTCCAATTGGAAATGATAACAGAACGCATAGGTCGTTAGAAGGAGTTCTAATAAGCATATACAAATAGTATACCACCGAACCACCTTATTTTTATTCCCTCTACGAGGGAGAAAGAAAATTGACGAACCCGCGGATATCGGCAAAACAACAATTATTGTTAACCAAGGAAAATAACTCGTGGTAAAGACAAGATAGACTTTGACCAAAAAAACCCGCGCTCGGAATAATTTCTCGAGTACGGGTTTTTGTCGGTAAAGAGGAATCAAATGGATTCAAGTGGATTTTTCTAGAACGTATCAATAAGCTAGACCCATGCTGCGAGTTGTCTCATGCCATAAGTAAACCCGAACACTCAAGAAATCCGTTGGACAAGCGGATTCACATCTCTTACAACCTACACAGTCCTCTGTTCTTGGAGCAGAAGCAATTTGTTTAGCTTTACATCCGTCCCAAGGTATCATTTCCAATACATCTGTGGGGCAGGCTCGTACACATTGAGTACACCCTATACATGTATCATAAATCTTTACTGAATGCGACATTGGATCTATAAATTTTTTGAACTTTATGAATTTTCGATCTGGCTTCATTAGTAATTGAATTATATATATTATGTTGTAGATGCCAGATGAATCAGTGGTTTACCAGAACTTTTTTGATAATCAATCTATTTCTGGATCTGTTCATGAGCAAGGGCCAAGATACTTTGATTTCTTACGTTTCAACAAGCATGGTCATACGAATCATACATGCTAGTTCTAAATTAGTGAATATTTTGTGGATATCTGTCTTTATTTATATCATTAATACTATTTATTCAACAAATTCGATTGATTGATACGAGTTGATTTTCTGTTACGATGGATCGATGAAACAATAGCCGGCCCAATAGCTGCTTCAGCGGCTGCAATAGCTATAACAAAAATCGAGAAAATATCTCCTTTTAATTGACGACTATCAAACAAATCAGAAAATGTTACGAGATTTATATTAACCGCATTCAGTATAAGTTCAAGACACATAAGTGCTCTAACCATGTTTCGACTTGTGATCAATCCATAAATACCGATAGAAAATAAATAGGCACTCAAAATAAGTACATGTTCGGTCATCATTGACCAATCCCTCATCAATTTTGATTCATTTCAATATGAACAACAATTTCACCGATTTGATTAGAATATAAATGAAGTACGAAACAAAGTAAGGTATTAGTAATGGATCGAACTAAACCCCTTTCAATTTCATATATGAACAATAGAATATGAAAATGGAACTGAAGGAAAATGGATGTGATAACATAGAACAAAACAAGACTTTATTTATTTTATTTTGGATCTAAGTATTTATTACTTAATTACTTTACTGCCGGGCCATAGCAATTGCACCTATCAAAGCAACTAAAAGAATTATAGAAATGAGTTCAAATGGAAGGTAAAAATCTGTTGATAAATGAATCCCAATTTGTTGAACGTTACTTGTTAGGTCCTGCTCTATAATCTGATTTGATCTTGTAGTCCAAACAATCCCGTACCACGACGTATCCGAGATAGTAGTAATTAGTGAAAAAAGAATACTTGTACAAACCAGTGAAGTGACCCCATCCCCAACGGTCCAAAGATAGAAATCTTTGTAATATTCTGAACCATTCATGAACATCACAGCAAATAGGATTAAAACATTTACAGCTCCTACGTAAATAAGGAGCTGTGCAGCAGCTACAAAATAGGAGTTAGATGGAATATGGAATAAGGATATACAAACAAGAACCAGTCCCAATGAAAAAGCAGAATAAATTGGGTTGGTAAGTAAGACCACCCCCAGACCCCCTAATATAAGACCTGATCCCAGAAATACTAAAAGAATATCATGTATTGGTCCAGGTAAATCCATTATGTGTAAAAAAAGAGATAAATAAATCGAAATATTTCATAAACTTACTAACCGACCCAAGAAAAAAGAGGTTACCTTATTTTTTTCTTGTATATGATACGTTCCTAATTGAATCCTAAAGGGGTGTAGATTTATATAGATACAGTTATTGGATCAATCCCGCTACTGTATCTGAAAGAGTAGTTCGAAATTGTATATTTTGAAATCATCACAGATCTATGAATCCATTCTAAATCAAAATCAAGCCTTGATTCTCACCAATCAATAGTTATTTACTGACCTAGCAAAATGAAAGAAACCTCACTCCTTTACTTTAAATCAAAACGGAATCTTAGTAATTGGTAATCGTTTTTGAATCAAGAGGTTTACCCCTGATTATTTTGATTGGAGTCGAATTCGTAATTGTTCGAATTGTGTAATCTCCAATTACTGACATTGGTAACCGGCCCAAAGCAATTTGATTATAATTCAATTCGTGACGATCATAAGTAGAAAGTTCATATTCTTCAGTCATTGATAAACAGTTTGTTGGACAATACTCGACACAATTACCACAAAATATACAGATTCCAAAATCAATGCTATAATTAAGCAATCGTTTCTTTCTAATATCCGTTTCCAATCTCCAATGAACAACGGGTAGATCTATGGGGCATACCCGAACACATACTTCACAAGCAATGCATTTATCAAATTCAAAATGGATTCGACCACGAAAACGCTCCGATGTGATCGACTTTTCATAAGGATATTGAATAGTCACAGGTAAACGATTCACGTGAGATAAGGTAATCATGAAACTTTGACCAATATACCTTGCAGCTCGTATTGTCTGTTGACCATAATTCATGAACCCAGTCACCATAGGGAACATATCGTGGATATCCATGAATAGTTTGATGTTTCTTTCTCTTGCTCTAGATAGGTTATGAATCTAGAATATCATATTTTGTTATAGCGAAACGAGTTGGGAAGAAGTTGTTAATAATAGATTACCTAGAGAAATAGGTAAAAGAAATTTCCACCCAAGGTTTAATAGCTGGTCCATTCTCATCCTAGGTAAAGTCCATCTTGTTGTGATAGGAATGAACAGGAACAAATAAGCTTTAGCTAATGTAATAAGGATACCAATTGTAATTCCAAAGACTCCACCTGTTTTATTTATTCCAAAAGGTTCAGAAATGAATATGTACGGAATAGAGAAATTCCACCCGCCCAAGTAAAGAACTGTTACAAATAATGAAGAAACTAGTAGATTTAGGTAAGAAGCAACGTAAAATAAACCAGATTTAATACCTGAATATTCGGTTTGATAACCTGCTACTAATTCCTCCTCTGCTTCTGGTAAATCAAAAGGTAATCTTTCACATTCCGCTAGGGAAGAAATTAGAAAAACTATAAACCCTATAGGTTGACGCCACAGATTCCACCCCCAAAACCCATATTTTGACTGTGCCTCAACTATATCAACTGTACTTGAACTGTTAGATAATCATAGTCGATGATAACATCACTATTCCCATCGCTATTCCAGAACCGCACATGAGACCTCAGCTTCATACGGCTCCTCGATGGCCACAAATAAATCTAAGGACTGGTTCATTATTACCTCGGCATGTTTGTAGTGTAGATTAGAGTAAAGATGTATCGAAGAGTCCCGAATTAGACCAATGGAATTCCGTCCGCCATAATAATAAAAAAAAAAAAGCGCTTCCGAATTGATCTCATCCTTTATTTTCTAATTAGACTTAGAATTCTTTTAGTTCAGTAATAACTTAATCCTTCAATAAAATACTCGTTGTTTCAATAGATATTTCGACCCATACTTTTCGTACGAAAAAGAATTAGACACTAATTCATGAGTTATAGTTGATAAATCATTATAAGAATTCTATCCGTATAAATATGGATAGGATTGAGGAAAGAAAGAATAAACAAAGATCTCTTATTATTCAGTTTTCCTATTGCATTCCATTTCTTTCGTTCCTGTTCTTCTTTCTCACTCAGAAGGGGGTTTCTAAAAAATCAAATCAAAGGATTACTTCGTTCTCGACAGTCATTTATTTAATCAGTGGATAGAAGCATACTCTGGATCGGAATCGTGAGGAAGTACTGCTTGATCATTTCTACGAACTTAAAGCCCTCATTATGATTCCTTTTATGTTATGCAGAAATATCCCTTTGGATACCTTACATTATCTTCATCACTAATCCTTTGTGTACCTTTGTGTTCCTAACCGTCCACTCATTTTTGATTGATCCCCGGTATGGTAATACATACAACATACACAACATACAACAACATACTATACAATAGTGGAGACTCCATACAGTTGATCTTTTGCACCCGCTTCAAGTCATGATGACTAATCAACCAATCTTGGGGTAAACAGTTTCGACCGCTTATGTTTACTTCCACTTTACTCTCGTACATAGGGAATGAGAATCAATCTTCTTACTGCAAATTCATAAGCTGTTTTGTTTCACTCATATAACTATCTGGTTTAACTCATCGACCCGAATGATGAATAAAAAGAGAAAGGTATCTATTCAACACATCCAACCCCTTTCCTGGAAATAAAGGAAAGGGGTAAAGGTTCATGTTCCAACGAATCACACGTAGAGATATTGATAACACACACGGAGTTAATGGTATTTCATAACTAATAGATTGAGCAGCAGCTCGTAGACCACCTGAAAAGGAATATTTATTATTCGATCCATATCCTGACATAAGAAGTCCAATAGGAGCAATACTGGAAATAGCGATCCATAAAAAAACACCTATACTGAGATCGGCTAGAACAAGGCGATAGCCAAAAGGAATTACTAAATAGCTTAGTAGAATTGATATGACCGCTATAGATGGCCCCATACTGAATAAACGAACATCTCCTCTAGATGGGAGAAGATCCTCTTTCAAAAGTAGTTTGGTCCCATCTGCTAGAGCTTGAAGAATTCCCAAGGGGCCGGCATATTCAGGCCCGATACGTTGTTGTATCCCTGCAGATATTTCTCTTTCTAACCACACAATCACGAGTACGCCTATTGTGATTCCCGATACAGGAGTAAAAATAGGGACAAGCAGCCATAAGAGGTCATAGACCTCTTTTAAGGATTCCGATCTGGAAAAAGAATTGATAGCTTGTACTTCTGTCGTATCAATTATCATTTCAACGATCAACTTCTCCCATAATGATATCTATACTACCTAGTATCGTCATGATATCCGCCAATTTCATTCTTTTAACTAGCTGAGGAAGAATTTGCAAATTGATGAAACCAGGTGGACGAATTTTCCATCTCCAGGGAAAAACACTATTATCCCCTATAAGAAAAATTCCCAATTCTCCCTTTGGGGCTTCGACTCTCACATAAAGTTCCTGTTTCGACAATTCAAAAGTGGGAGAAGGCTTTTTACTAATGAATCGATATTCAAAACCATTCCATTCGGAATCACTTGCTCTATCAAAGCGTCGAACTTCTAAGTTCTCATAGGGCCCCCCCGGAATTCCTTCTAGAGCCTGTTGAATAATTTTTATGGATTCCGTCATTTCATTGATTCGTACTAAATAACGAGCTAATGAGTCTCCTTCTTTTTGCCACTGGACTTCCCAATCGAATTCATCGTAACACTCATAATGATCAACTTTACGAAGATCCCATTGGATTCCGGAAGCTCGTAGCATTGGTCCCGATAAACCCCAATTTATTGCTTCCTCCCCACCAATAATGCCCACCCCTTCAACTCGTTCCAAAAAAATGGGATTTTGCGTAATAAGCTTTTGATATTCAACAATTCCTGTTAAAAAATAATCGCAGAAATCCAAACATTTATCTATCCAGCCATGAGGTAGATCAGCAGCGACTCCCCCGATACGGAAATAATTATGCATCATTCGCATACCTGTGGCAGCTTCGAATAGGTCATATAGCAATTCCCTTTCTCTGAAAATATAGAAGAAGGGAGTCTGTGAACCGATATCTGCCATAAAAGGTCCAAGCCATAATAAATGAGAAGCTATACGACTCAGCTCCAGCATAATTACTCTGATATAGCTGGCTCTTTTGGGTACTTGAATATTTCCTAATTGTTCTGGTGCATTTACCGTTATTGCCTCTGTGAACATAGTAGCTAAATAATCCCAACGTGTTACATAAGGAAGATATTGTATAATTGTTCGGTTTTCCGCAATTTTTTCCATCCCTCTGTGTAAATAACCCAATACGGGTTCGCAGTCAATAACATCTTCACCATCTAGAGTAACGATAAGTCGAAGAACACCATGCATTGATGGGTGGTGAGGACCCATATTAACTATCATGAGGTCTTTTCTTGTAGCCGGTACATTCATATGTTTTCTTCTCCGATCCATTATTCTATGAATTGCCGAAAAGGAAATAAATGAGGTTCATCAAAATTCAAGATCTAATAAACCAAAGAATTCAAATAATCTTCAAATTAACGAGTTTTTGGTTCCCGAATATCTAATTGATCGATTAATTTTTTATAACGCACTCTATTTTTCTTTGACAAATAAGCCAGCAGTCGTTGACGTTTTCCCAGAATTTTCCGCAAACCTATCTGAGATAAATAATCTTTTCTGTGCAATTCAAAATGTGAAGTAAGTCTCTGTATCTTATTGGTGAAACTGATTACTTGAAATTCAACAGACCCTTTGTTTTTTTCTTCTTTCGGAATAACTGAGATGAATGAATTTTTTACCATAACCATAAAAATAAAATTTCTCTCTTTTTTTTTTCCACAGATATGGATTTTACCAATCAGGAATAATAATAATGCCAGTTATTTTGATCTGATACACCCAATAATCTGGATTTATTCATATATTACTTTATTCTATATTCTATCAAATCAAATCAAAATTAAATTCAAATGAATTGTAAGTACAATTTGTAATTTGATTCGATAGAAGGGCAATTTTTGTACCCACAAAAGAAAATTATTTTGACCTAAGAAGATTCTGCCAAATCATTTCTAGATTCAATCCAAATCCGACACCTGATATATAGAAAATGTACCAACCATCAACTAATTCCGAATCGTGGATACATATGTATCCTTGACATACTGAAACGGCTCCCATTATTGGTATCAAACCAGTAGCGATTCATACAAGCTAAATCCTCTAATCGATAATTGGGCCAAAGAAACAATTTGAATTGAATGAATTTATTTATATCTGTACCAATATGCTTGTCCTCATCCAAAAATTGTCCCCAGTTCCTTACATTGTTGTCATTGAAAAGTACCGGATTTCTATCCATAGCATTCCTATTTCCGGAATTGAAACAAATTAGAATTCTCAATTCTCTACGACGCCTAGGGGATAGAATATTTTCAGGAACAAGCAAATCATAATGATTTTCGTCTCTATTCACAAGCATCTTTTTATGTTGTACAATGGATCCATTGAAATAATTCTCATCAACATATCTTTTTTCTCGATATCTTCCATTAGTTTGGCATTTATTATTATGGACCAATGAGATACCTATGGTTTGATACATAATAAATTGTCTATCCCATTTTATGGACAGACGTACTGGTTCAAGAATCAATATTCCCTTTTTTATCAATTCTGGAAGAGTTGGATTCGTCTGAATTAACATTACATCCAGGTGCATTTCTCCTCCTTGAATAGAGGATATAGCAATTTCCTTTGCATTTATTAGTCTAAGCAGGAAACAATATACCTTAACATTATTGAAAATTCTGTTATTCAAAAGATCATCCCATCTCAATTGAAAAAGCAAATATTTTTTCAGGAATAACTCTTGTTTTGCTTTCTTGTTACTCTCGGGTTGTCCTTTCTTTTCACGTTTTTGAATGTCCGATTCCGTGTAATCCTTTTCAAAATCTTTTTGTCGTTTTCGTGCGTCTGAGCCAATATTTCCGTGGCCGAGCTGTTCTTTTTCTTCTTGATTTCGATTCTTTAATTCAAGATATTCTTTTTGATTAGATGATATACAAAGATCCTTTTTTTTATTTTCATTAATGTTTTTGTTTTCACTAATGTTTTCATTTCCATTAAAAATCAAAAGAAGTAATTTGATTGGTATAATCCACGGTTTGATCTTATATGCATCATAAAGTGGCACAAATTCTGAGAAGAACCAAGATTTCGTATTTAATATGGGGCGATATAGCATTTCTTTATTCATTCCCATCAAAAAAAACTTTTTTTTTTGATTGGGTGGGTTGATTTCTTGATGAATCGTGAGATAGAAAAGATCTTTCTTATCAATCATTTGATAATAATCAGTCTCGGTCTTAGTCATTTTATTAATGTTGGTCCCGGTATCCGTATCGGTCCAGGACTCAATATCGATATTCTTTCTAAGAAATAAATCGAAAATTTTCCACTCCAAATATTTTCTATCCGTACTTTTACCCGTACCAATAATAGACTCTTCTCCTAGATAATCACTAATACATATATCCCCCAGTACATAAAATGGTTCAATTTTAGGTGTGTTGTAATTATATGGAATCTCTCGGTCCTCGTTTACTTGTAATGAGGATGGATAAATATATGAGTCGTTCCTATCCCCATAATTAATATATTTATATGAAAAAAGATCATATCTGTAGTTTTTTTTTAATTTTGCTTTTTTTATCGTCAATGAATTCACTTCATAATCATTTTTTTTCTCGTAATGAATGAATTGGGCTTTTTCATATGAATTCTTTTTTGAGTCTTTATTTTGAATCGTACGACGCCGATTGACCCTAGTTCGCCATTTTTGCGGTACTAATTTAGACCACCTAGCCTGAGATAAATTGTATTGATAATGACCCCTTAACCAGTTTTTCCACTCATTCATTCCAGAATTCGGAAGTTTTTTATGCCTTGGTTTGGAATCTAATATTCTTCGTGTTCCAAAAAAATTCCGGATTCTATCCTTAAGAATAAGATATGCTTCGCGATATTGAAGTAGAGATCTCAAATGATACTTCTTATTAATAGCTTGGATTTGTGATAATTTGTAAAATACAGATGCTTGTGAAAAGGAATATAGGTCACCAGAAATCTTTGATTTATTTTTACTAATATTAGAAATAGACTTTTTTATAGTCGAAATAAAGTGCATTTTTTTTTGATTTATTTCATCAATCCCTTCTTTGTGAATGTATTTATCGATAATCTTTTTTGTTGATTCAAGGAAAAGTTGTACGTTGACTCTAGAAACATTAACAGTATATAGAAAGATATGTATGTATATTCTTTCGTCGAGAAATGTCAAAAAATAGTGCCATTTGCGTATGAATATGAATCTGTTACTTTTTCCTTTTGATATCTGCCAAATATGTTTCTGCGATTCCGATCTTTTATCACCACAACTTGTATCGTTAGGACTAATATTTATATCCGGAGTTATAAATATTTTTCTTTTGTCTTTTGCACCCCTTTCTATTTGATTTCTGATTAGGGTTGTTCTATCGGACAGATCTTTCTTTTTTTTTTCTGTCAGTGAATAATTTGCCCAATCCATGAATCTAATTCGAATGGTCGATGTCGATTTAGGAACAATTTTATTACTGCTTATGATTATGGAATCTTTTCCATTTTCATTCGGTTCATATACTTTCTTCAATACAAATAAGAAAATTGGATTTACGTTTGCAAACTCTTTAATTTTTCTTTTTAAAAATAGAATCGTTTTGATAATCCATCTTGTTTTTTCTTTTGAGACCTTTATAAACTGTTTTGTTTTTTTTTTGAAAACTCTTAGAACTAGAAAACATTTTTTTTTCACTTTTATCTTTTTTTTTTCGAATTCATTATAAATAGGTTCAAAAAAGGAAGGTTGTTGTCGGGCAGAACCAAAAGGTAGTTCGGTTTCCTTTCCCCAGATTGTTAAAAAACAAAAATTTTCTGTTTTCCCTTTCTTTTGGATTGGATCTCTATGACGGGATCGTAGTTTGGATTTGCGCCAGGGTTTCAGACAGAAAGGAAATAGGATTTTTATCTGAATACCATCTGTTAACCAGTTTTTCGGAAATTCTGTTTCTGATAATTGAACACCATTATAGGTGCATTTAACATGCATTTCTCTATTCCACTCCTTCAAATCCTCGTACCACTCGGGGAATTGAAATAAGAGCATACGGCCGAGGTTTTTAGCTATTATCAATGAAGGCAATATGATGTATTTTCTAAGAATCGATTGGGTTACTAACATAGTACCTCTTATTGCTTGAGCAAATATCAAAGTATCCCAAGTTTCTGCTATTGCTATCCGTTCATTCTCGTTTTTTTTATCTTCAATTTTTTTTGCCTCTTCTTTTGCCTCTTCCTCCTCAGAATCCGAAGTTTTGAGTTTCGATCCTGTATCTATCCAATTTCTAAAAATTAGATTCATTGTTCGGGAGATATCAAAAGAAAAAAAAAAAGTTTTGTCTATTCTGTCCAAAAAAAGCAGGGAATGTGTATTCGCTTGATACATTTCCCAAGTAAGGAT